ATGGTTCTTATTCAGGATTGGGTTCATCCTTGTAGTAATCGGATGAACTGAGTTTTAGATATGAAAGCATGTAAGAACTCAAACCTCCCCCCTCTTTGTTTTTATGAGTCGAGAGGGAAGGTTTGAGTTCTTACATGCTTTCATAATATATTATTGATTTTATATAGATGACAAAACGGATCACCTTTACTTTTTGAGGTTTCATAAAATCTTTTTTTATACTTTTCTTTTTATGACTTTTATTGAGTGCTTCCTAACAGGAATTTTTCATATATATAGTATGCATTGAGACTTCCAAAGTTAGAAGAAGGGGGATTAAGAAATTTGATGGGTTTCTGTAGATCAGATATTATTCAAACCCTTTAGTTTATATATTAAAATTCGAAAATCCGACTCTATTTCTTTTCGGGTCTGACAAAAATTTCTTTTTTTTTCTACTAGTTGTTGTGCGTAAAAAAAGATTATGAGAAACTTCGAAAAACTAGAACCTAAACATAAGAATCTTTGACGAACAGAATCAAGAATAATTATTATTTCGACACAAGAAAAGAATTTTATACGTCCCTTTCTTGTGTCGAAGACTAGGAAAACGACTAATCCTTCCTAACAAAATGGGTTCCCCTCATTTATTCTTTCTTTTCTATTCTCCGCTTATTTTTTTTATGTTTAGTATCTAGTCAATTTTTTCTATTTGAATAGAAAATCAGTGATGCATTATATTCTATTTTAATATGACTGATCACACCACTCCAATTTAGAAACAAAGAAAAGGTAAATTGAAAAACTTTTATTTACAATATACATACCATCATCAGTGCTATGTACAAGTAATTACTTATAGCTAGTAGAAAAAAGAATATAAACAAGTAAACAAAAGACTTTGCATTCTTTTTTTATTATATAGAACCTAATTTCCAACAAGAATTTTGTCCTTTTTCCACGAACTTGATGTTGATAAATTCAAGGACCTAGAAATTCATTTCGGACAATTGCACTTTCTCAAACTGTTTCTTTTTAAGAACCAAAAAGATTTGTGCCAAAATCACGGATGCCAAGAAGAACAAAAGACCTTGAACACGTAATGGATCTTGAAGTACTATTTCTGCATCTCCCTGACCAAATCCCCCCACATTAGGATTACTTGTTAATGGTTGATCAAGTTTGATAGACTCACTCTCTGAAACAAGAAGTTCGGGTCCTGGAGGAATAATATCAACCACTTGACGCCCGTCTGATGGATCCCCTATAGTTATTTCATATCCCCCTTTTTCCTTTCGTATTATTTTCGTTACTATACCTGCTGCTGTAGCATTATAAACCGTATTATTACTCTTGCTCCCGTCCGGATAAATCTGCCCCCGCCCTCTGTTTCCACCTACATATATGGGATATTTTAAGAAGTGAACATCCTTCTTAGTTGCAGGGTCGGGAGAAAGAATAGGAAAGGTAATTTCACTATATTTCTGACCCGGAACAGGACCTATCACAAGAATATTTTTTTTAGTAGGGCGATAACTTTGAAAAGACAGATTTCCTATCTTTTCTTTCATCTCGGGCGAAATACGATCGGGGGGGGCTAATTCAAACCCTTCAGGTAAAATCAGAACAGCCCCGACATTTAAACCACCCTTTTTCCCATTAGCAAGAACTTGTTTCACTTGGATATCATAAGGAATTCGAACAACTGCCTCAAATACAGTATCAGGAAGTACCGCTTGTGGAACCTCAATATCCACAGGCTTATTAGCTAAATGGCAATTGGCACATACAATACGCCCAGTTGCTTCTCGTGGATTTTCATAAACCTGTTGTGCAAAAATGGGATATGCATTTGAAATGTATGTCTGAGTTATTATGTAGATCACGAGGGATACGGAAATAGATCGAGTAATCTGTTCCTTTATCCAAGAAAGGGTAGTTCTAGTTTGCATGGTCCAATCATTGATCCCGAAAATTTCTACAATAAATTAGGTAGGTTGCTAGTATAGTTCCCTATCCACGATTCCGCTCTTTACTAAACGAATTTCACTGCAATATAGGAAAATCACCCTAGATTGCTAGAACTAGGAAGTATTATTTTGAATGCGCTTTTCCTATGTTAAACAGTAACAAACATTCGAATTGGATTAAGATTACAGTGGACCGTTTTTCAATCATTCATTGAATGATAAATCACTACAAGTGATGGAGATATACGATTTAAATACCGGAAAATCCAATATTTGAAAATTGTATCTATAATGACTGGAAAAGTGGAAACAAGCCCAGATATAATTTGATCATTATAAGAAAACCCAAAATCTTTGTACACAAAGCTAAGCAGAAATTCCCAACCGTGGGGTGAATGGAATCCGATACATAAATCGGTTAATAAAAGAATAGAAAAAGCTTTGATTGTGTCACTTAAGTTATATAAGAATTCCTGAACCCAAGAGTTAAAAAGAATAATTTCTTTATTACCCAGAAGAGAATAACCACTTAGAATAACAAAATAGGTTAGATTTGTCGAGAAGTGTAAAATCGTATGAATACGATTCTCATTATGCATCTTGATCAATTGGATTGTTTCTTTTTGTATCCCTATACTCAATTTTGGAGTATGTATCTCCGAAAATCCCTTTATCATTTCTTCCACCAAGAAAAGTTCCTTTAATTCTATGAATTTTTCTAGAATGCTCTTTTCTTGAATCTGATTCAAAAAAATTTCATATTTCCTAGTATTCCACCAATTTGTAATCCAAGATTCCATACTTTTTTGAAATAAAAGAGAGATCAAACCGGGCAAAAATACTATAAATGCAAAATATATAAGGGGAGTCAATTCTTTCTTTTTTGACATTTTTTTCATCTTTGAATTATTAATCACCCTATTCATCGATTCGATGTGATCTACTCTTTCGATCAAGCGTGAGTTCTATTACAAGATATGAATCCCCCCTTTTTTTGTGATTCAGTGTTTAGTTTAGCCCCTGACCCTACAAAGAATACAGAAATAGAATAAGACCGTTTCGAATTTGAATAAAGAAATCCTCAATTTTTTTTTTTATTTTTATTTTATTATAATATTTTTTTTTTATTAAGAGCACTCATTGTAGTCAAACCGGATCATACATATATTATATAGAACAGCCATAAAACAAAACTGCTTTGTCCGCAAAACGTAGTATGTAAATCCGCGAAACTTAATTAAGTACCAAAAAAAAAAATAAAAAAAAAAAGAGGATTCACAAGCTTTTTCCTTTTGATGAGAAATTAGTTTCTTTTTCAAAAAATTTCAATAGGTACGCGCAAGAAATAGGCCAATTCAGCAGCTTTTTGTTCAATTTCGCGTGTAGTCAAATTCTCATCAGTACGAGTCAAGGGAATGTCCCCCTGGCCGCGGATTTCCATATAAAGAACACGGCGGGCATAAATACCCTCTTTAACTTCTATTCTTATGGACTGAATATCTTTCATAAGGAATCGGAGGAAAATACGACGATTCTTTCCAGGAAATCCCCAACGAAAAATACACACTATTCCCCCTTTTCTATCGAATCGATCATAACCACTACCCACATTCCACGCAATTGTGCACCAAAAATAGGAACTAATAAAAAGACCCGCGATACCGTAGAAAGACATCACGATCCCTTGTGGAAAAAAAGAGATTTGATGATATGGAAATAAAGATATCAAATTCCTACCAAGATAACTGGAAGTTCCAACCAATAAAAATCCTACTGAACCTAAAAAAAGGAGACAGGCCCAACCGAAATTACTTATTTTTCGAGACCCTGTTATAAGTTCTATCCATATATGTTCTGATCGCCAACTCATACTAGATCCAGTTGTATTTTATTGGAAGTGAAAGAATAAACAAAATCCATTTGACTTTACTCTTTTTGTTTCCGAAGGAACTCTCATCAACTAGCCTTATTCTAATGTGAATCTTTAGGAGGCTTCGGAAGAAGCCGCACCCTATATAATATTATACTAACTAGATATCTGTATTATGATCTAAATCTAAGTCTTGAAAAAAAAAAGAAATGAGATTTCATCCCATCGGATCTCAAAAAATCTTGTTTTTTTGAATATGAAGAAATAACGAAGCCATTGCCATTGCCGGAAAAACTAGGCCCACTAAGGGCACAAAAATAGAGGGTAAGTTAAGAGTTGTCATAGAACGGATACCTCGATTTACTATTTGTACCTGTTATATATTGTTATAATTGTTATATAAGGTATTTAAGAATAGAATAATTCTATTTGGAAGAAATTAGACTCTAAGATAAGTGAATATATATATAATAATTGAGTTATAGAGTAAGTGCAAAGAGGATAGAACTAACTAAATGGGCTTCGCTTTTTTTAGCTTTCTACATAAACTATATGACTGATCCAACAGGGGTTATTAGTAATAATGACGATTCTCGGTAAAGTATAGAAGGATGCAAGACTCTATATAGAGACAATTTTTTCTATATACACTATATACATAAGTATAAGGAGAGTATGCAAATTTTTGCCTTCCCTGAAATTCGCGAAAAGCAAAAGTCGCACTTTTGTCTTGTTTGTTGATAGAGACTGGCGTTATGATTACTAATCATTAATATGACTAAAAAAGAATATCGCAAAAAATTAGGAAACTCTTGATTCTCTCTTGATTCGCTCTACAATTGGATCTTATGTCACCAAAGAAAACGGAACTTTTCGTATTTTCATTTTAATTCCAATAAACTAATTGAACCTAACATTCTACTTGTTTATTTTTTTTTTTTTCAAGGGAAAAAAGCGTGGAGTTGCAATAACTCACTCAGAACACCTTGTAAAGGATTACGTGGTACAATTGGGTCGAATAAACCCTTTTGGAATAAATATTCAGAGGCTTGTGAACCTTCCGGTACTGTCTTATTTAATGTTTGTTCAATTACTCGTTTACCCGCAAATGCAATATAGGCATTGGGTTCAGCAATAATGATATCCCCCAACATACCAAAACTCGCTGTCACCCCACCAGT